TTGAATATTCTTTAACTTTTTTCTTTTCTTTGATTTGTTTTATTTTGTGTGTAATGTGGCTTTACTACTGTCTTCTTTATTATTGATAGGAATTCTCTTGTTAAGACCCTATAAAATCGATTAAAAAAAAAACCTCAGATTCATACTAAAACCACGATGATTCAATAAAACCTTTAATCTAAGTCCAAAAATTCCCTGAGTAAGAACTATTGGATCATCACTTATTCAATGAATAGATATAATAAAAAATCCAAATAAACGTTTGTCCTTTGATAAAAGAAAGGATAAGCGGCGGTTTGAAAGAATCAAAATATTTCGATTTATTATAACTTCTAACTCCTTGAAAAAAAAAAATTTTAAGTCCGGTTGCGGGGTCTAAATATTAAGTATGAATCATAGTTCTAATACTTCAGAATCCATTTTCTATATTCCGTGCTCCAGATACTAGAATAAATATCCGACGGGGTAAAAAAAAACCATCTCTATCAAGATGACAGACTCACTTTCTGTACTATCAATAGGATCAATTATAACAAGTCACACACTCATATTCCAGAAATACAGAAGAAAAGAAATTCCACGATCGAACTAAACTACCAAACTAAAATAGAATGGGCTAAAAATCTAAGACCCAAGTGCTTCACTTTGTATTGAAAAATTAGTTAGTCGGTTCTTATGAATCTAATTCATAGAAATTCCGTCCAGTAAAATGGAAGAATTATAAATCTCCAAAATAATAGATAGAAATATCGCAAATAGGGCTATTGCAACACCCATCAAAGGAGTAGTTCCCCAACCAGGAGCTACTTTACCATATTCCGAATTCAAAGGTTTCAATAAATTCCCTACAATAGTTCGTCTTGGACCAGATCTAGAACTACCCTCAACAGTTTGTGTAGCCATAAATCCTATTTTTTATTCATTGAGATCTGTTGACTTTGTATACCATTCCGCTGTAAATAAATGATCTTATCCTAGATCCATTTTGGTCTTGAAATTCTATAATAATGGAAACAGCAACCCTAGTTGCCATCTCTATATCTGGTTTACTTGTAAGTTTTACTGGGTACGCCTTATATACTGCTTTTGGGCAACCCTCTCAACAACTAAGAGATCCATTCGAAGAACATGGGGACTAGTTGAAGTAATGAGCCTACCAATATTGGTAGGCTCATTACTTCAATTGAGATAATGAAAAATCATTTCATCTTTTTAGTTGGAACTTTGGGTGGTTCTCTAAAAAAGATAGCGAAAAAAATAATTCCTAAAGTAGAAACTAAGAGGAATGTATAAACCAATGCTTCCATGGATTTGATCGTGGTTTACAATTATAGCTTTCATACCTGTTTATTTGGGATCATCTCTCGGATAAAGAAAAAGAAAGAACAAGAGTAAAAGAAAAGGTAGCAATTCAAATCAAGATTTATCCGGTTCCCTATGGCAAATTCCAATCACAAAAAGAAAATAAAGTCCAAAAGGAACAAAACAATGTTGTATCAGACTACTTGTCTTCTTGTAGTTGGATCTCCAAGTTTTTGGAATGCTCCAAATTCTACTTGAGCATCCAAATCTGGGTCGATACCAGCAAAAACATCTCTGAACAAGGTTCTAGCACCATGCCAAATGTGTCCGAAAAAGAAGAGCAGAGCAAACGAAGCATGTCCAAAAGTAAACCAACCTCTTGGACTGCTACGAAAAACACCATCCGATTTCAAAGTAGCACGATCTAATTCAAAAATTTCACCCAATTGAGCACGTCTAGCATATTTTTTCACAGTAGCAGGATCACTATAACTGACTCCATTGAGTTCGCCACCATAGAACTCAACAGTTACACCTACTTGTTCGACACTATATTTCGATTCCGCCCTTCGAAAAGGAACATCGGCTCTAACAATTCCGTCTCCGTCTACCAAAACAACCGGAAATGTTTCAAAAAAAGTAGGCATACGACGTACAAAAAGTTCACGCCCCTCTTTATCTCTAAAGATAGGGTGTCCTAACCAACCAACAGCTATTCCATCCCCATTGTCCATTGAGCCCGCTCTAAACAATCCGCCTTTTGCCGGATTATTGCCAATGTAATCATAAAAGGCTAATTTTTCGGGAATTTTAGACCAAGCTTCTGATAAACTTTGATTTTCGGCTAGCCCAGCACCAACTCTTCGATATATTTCTTGCTGGAAGTATCCCTGATCCCATTGATAACGAGTGGGACCAAATAATTCAATCGGCGTAGTTGCTGAACCATACCACATAGTTCCAGCAACAACAAAAGCTGCAAAAAAGACAGCAGCGATACTACTGGAAAGGACGGTTTCAATATTTCCCATACGCAATCCTTTGTACAGACGTTGGGGTGGACGGACACTAAGATGGAAAAGGCCCGCTAATATGCCCAATGTCCCTGCTGCAATATGATGAGAGGCTATTCCCCCTGGAACAAAAGGATCAAAACCTTCCACACCCCATGCGGGATTTACGGATTGTACCCTTCCGGTTAGTCCATAAGGATCGGATACCCATATTCCAGGACCATACAATCCTGTTACATGAAATGCGCCAAAACCAAAACAAGCCACCCCTGAAAGAAATAAATGAATTCCAAAAATTTTAGGCAAATCCAAAGAAGGTTTTCCTGTACGTTCATCACAAAAGATTTCTAGATCCCAATATACCCAATGCCAGATAGCCGCCAAAAAGCACAAGCCGGAAAACACAATATGTGCCCCGGCCACACCTTCGTAACTCCAAATACCTGGATTCGTTATAGTTCCTCCTGTGATACTCCAACCACCCCATGAATTGGTTATTCCTAAACGAGTCATGAAGGGTATAACAAACATACCTTGTCTCCACATTGGGTCAAGAACAGGGTCGGAGGGATCAAAAACGGCTAATTCATATAGAGCCATCGAACCGGCCCAACCAGCAACCAGAGCTGTATGCATTATATGGACAGAAAGTAAACGGCCGGGATCATTTAATACGACGGTATGAACACGATACCAAGGCAAACCCATGAAAATACCTCTTATATCAACAAAAAATGGACACTATGTAACTTTATTGCACTATAAAAAACTATACTATGGACCCTCTCTTTTTAGTGGATTATCTCGGGTAAAGGATTACTATTTGTTCTAGTTTTTTAGTAATAACGAAAGAATTCTATTCGTAGGAACAAAAGAAGCAGATCTATTCTATACCCGATAAGTAAGAATACGCAATGGTGGAGGGGGACGGTTGACTGTATTTTATTTTATATAATTGTTTATAGTTTATATCAGTGAATGCAGACATATTTGTTCATCACTCAAAAACAAAAAACCTATTCGTAAGAATTTGCCTTTAGTCACTCGATCTTCCTTTTTTTTGTATTTAGGATTTTTTTTATGAATTTATTCAATCTATATTTCTATTCAATCTATAAATAAAATATGATAAAGACCAATTATTAGTAAGACAATAAACCCATTGAAATGTTTCCGCATCAAAGCGCGATTTGCTGTTTTTTTTTTTTATTTAAGAATTCAATTCTATTTAGTCTATTAGAATTCTATTCTATTCTATTCTATTCTATTCTATTCTATTCTTTTTGAATCTTATGCCCGTTGGTATTCCAAAAGTACCTTTTCAAGGTCCTGAAGAGGAAGAAGCATCTTGGGTTGACTTATAGTGCGACTTGTCAGATATATTGGGTCATATGGGATTTCCCCGTTCTCTCGCCCGATCGAGATATCCTCTCTTTCACCCCAAAAAAGATTGATTGATTGAATCAGCAAAAAATAGGAGCGTGAATATGTAATTAGATCTTTTTTTGAGGGGATATTTAGATTCATATTACAAATTTACAATAATTTATGGTTGGCTTGGTTGGATTAATAAAACGTCTAGGCTCCGTTTCAAATTTTAAAAATAAAAAAAAAAACTAAAAATATATCTAGGATTACTACTTCTATCTTCTATCATATATTTGTGTATCATATATTTGTGTTTGCTGGAAAACAAACATAAAATGAAAAAAATGGAAGAAAAGAAGTCGTAGCAAAAAGACTATAGTATTGGAGTATTTGTGCTATATGTGCAAATCAAAATCGGGTAGATCTTTACTCGGAGTAGAACATAAACCTAAAAGAATTGAATTGAAGAAGCCCAATCAAAAACAAGAAAATTACATCGCGATTTGGATTCGATCTCGATGAAAACAATATATCAATGAGAAGTTAGTTCAATAAGTGTTTAGTATTTTTTTTTATAATTATTAATAATATTAATATAGATAATATAGATAAGGTCAAAAGTCGTCTTTCTTGAAAAATGTAAGAAAAAGACCTTTCATTAGAAGTTCGAAAAAGTCTGTTATGAAAAAGAAAAAAAGAAAGAGGGTTGAAATCTACACATTGATTTTTTTCGCGATTTTTTGTGAACCGTATGCATCAAAAGATGCATGTACGGCTCCTAAGGGATAAAATATGACCTTAATCAACCGACTTTATCGACAAAGATCTATTTTTTTAGGTGAAAGGCTTGATACTACGATGGGGAACCAAATTGTTGGCCTTATTACGTATCTCAATATAGAGGATTCTACCACAGATATTGATTTTTTTATAAATTCTCCAGGTGGAGGGATACGACCCGGAGTATCTGTTTATGATATGATGGGAGGAGTGGAAGCAGATGTACAGACAATATGCATAGGAACAGCCGCTTCAATGGCATGTTTTCTTCTCCTAGGAGGAGAACCTACTAAACGTATAGCATACCCTCACGCTTGGCGCCAATGAGTCTTTTATTTGAGAAAAAAAAAAAAAAAAAAAAGAAGACTATGCCTTCGCCATATGAATATTAAGCAATAATAGCATGGCACTTCGAATTCGATATCGATATGCGAAAGCGAAATTTTTTCAAAACCATTCGATTATGTATCGAAAGAGTGGTATGAGAAAGTGGTTATTTCTGATTTTATCTGATCTATCAGGAGCCCATTTCAGCGTCACAAACGTTTTTGTTTTTACACCGGAAAGCTTTTTTCATTTTTATGTTTTCATTTTTATGTTTTCATTTTTATGTTTTCATTTTTATGTTTTCATTTTTATGTTATGAAACAATATGAATATGAGAAACAATATGAATAGGAGAAAAAAAAAAAAAAGAGTTATTTACTTTTTCTTATGCTTATACTTCTATAAGTATATAATAATAATATATCTATATAAATAATATATCTATATAAATAATATAGATATATAATACATATAATATAACTATATAGCATTTACATTTGATTTGAAAAAAAAAAAAAGAAACTTTGGGATTGCTGAATAACAGACCAAATAATAAAGCAACGGAACCATCATAGTATCATAGTATATAGTCCTTTTTAACTACTCAAAAAAACGCAAAAAAACGGAAGGGTGGTTATTGGATCATTTACCGATCTAGGTCTGATAGACCTTCTCCATTTTTCTCTTTCTTCTTCTCTTCGATGGAAGGTAAAAACCAATTCCATAGTAGAGCCGTATGCAATACGCAAAAGATGCCTGTACGGTTGTTCAATCTTTGCTTTTTTTTTTTTTTCTTCTTTATCTCTCGTCTTATCGTACGAGATAGAGGAGCCCTTTATTATGTTATATCGTCAGGGTAATGATGCATCAACCTATAGCTGATCTTACTGTTAGCACATCAGGGCTAAGTTATTTCATGGAACTGAGCGAAACAGTCATGTTGTACTACAAGTGCATAAAAACATATGCACAAAGAACGCGCAAACCTACCTGGCTTATACACAAGGACATGCTAAGGGATACCTTTATGACACCAGAAGAAGCCCAAGCTCATGGAATTATTGATCAGATAGGGATGGATTGATCATCTTTTGAATTGAATAAGAATATAAGTAATATAGAATGAAAGTAATCTAGAATATCTAGCTAAATTAAATTATAAGTAATTCATAATCATCGGGTTAGGATTGATCTAAACCAGCTCATTATATTTATATATATGATTCAACATGCCGACTATTAAACAACTTATTAGAAACACAAGACAGCCAATCCGAAATGTCACGAAATCCCCCGCCCTTAGGGGATGCCCTCAGCGCCGAGGAACATGTACTAGGGTGTATGTGCGACTCGTTCCGATCATGGACTAAGACAAAACAGAGGAAACAAATTATTCCGGTATAAGTGATCAGTTAGGATAGAATGGAATGGAAAAACTCCATTCCATTCACTATCTTACTTAAAAAAAGAAAAAAAAAAAAAAGAATCTCTTATAATATATATCCTTTTCTTGTTATTGTTTATCAAATTTATGGTTTCCGTTGGTGCAAATCCAATCACCTCCATTTGCAATTTCAGATGAGAAAGATTTCCCCATTGGTAGCAAATGCTTATCCATTAAGCAGGGAGAATTCTATTTCAAAATTAAAATTATTTCTTGCAAGAACGGACTAAGAGGGTCAGCTCCCCAGCTAATCTTCACTTCATACTTAAATACCGTTACTGTATAGTTCGATTTCGTTGTGAAAGACTTTTTACTAGCTATTTCATGGGTAGAGCCAAAGAGTGTGAACTGTACAAGTTAACAATAGCATTGATTAAATGAGAGAAGGGGCTCCGGTGTATAGAGAGGACCTCGCCGTTTAAGAAGTAACCATAGAAACGATGGAATCCACTATTTCTTTATCCATTTCTATTTAATTGAATATGTTTTTTTGATACCTAGTATCAATACAATTTCTTATTTCGAGGTTAAATGCTTAGAAATAAAAAAAAAATAGTGGTTGGGAAGGTTATAGTAGCAAAAGCCATTGGAATCTTTTATTTTATACATTGGAAAAATCCGTTTTTATTATTTTATTATTAATACACTAGTAAAGGGAAAAGAATAACTGAAAGAAAAGAAATCAAATAGTTATTCATCAAAGTTTGATTTATTCAATGACCAGAATTAAACGAGGATATATAGCTCGGAAACGTAGGACAAAAATGGGTTTATTTACATCAGGTTTTCGAGGGGCTCATTCAAAACTTACTCGAACTATTACTCAACAGAAAATAAAAGCTTTTGCTTCGGCTCATCGGGATAGAGATAGGAAAAAAAGGGATTTTCGTCGTTTGTGGATAAGTCGAATAAATGCAGTAATTCGAGAGAATCAAAAAAAAATATACTATAGTTATAGCAGATTAATGTATAATCTGTACAAGAGGCAGTTGCTTCTTAATCGTAAAATACTTTCACAAATAGCTATATTAAATAAGAATTGTCTTTATATGATTTCCAATGAGATCATAAAAAATTCCCCGGAGACTGAACTCCGGGAAGGTAGAGTAGAGATTTGTATGATAAAATAGAATCATATGATAAAGTCGTCAAAATGAGCAATCACGTTCAATAAAAAAAGATTTATTCTTCTTCACCGATTCTCTTTTTTCTTACATACAACACGATAATAAAAATTGGATTGTCGTAGTTTTCGAACAAAACATCAATCCACGTTTGATTTGAGTTTTGATTGGAATTTGAATTCAATTGAAGAGTAATCCTATTTTCTTTTTTTTTTTTTAAGACCTGTAGTTCTAATGGCCGAGTTTCTTTTTTTTAATATTTGAGCTAGTCTTTCATTATTAAGAAAAGGTAACGAAGACAAAATACGAGCTTGTTTTATAGCAATTGTAATTAATCGTTGTTGTTTTAAGGTCAATCTATTCACCCGTCTAGATAATATTTTTCCCTGGTCACTAATAAATTGACTAATTAAATTAATGTTTTTATAATCAATTCGATCCCCCGATTGGATCCGGGGCAAACGTCTACGAAAAGATCGCTTGGATTTAAGAAAAAGTCGCTTAGATTTATCCATAGTTTGTTTATTCCTTTCCATAGTTTGTTTATTCCTTATCGTTATCGTTAAAAAAAAAATAGGATTTACTTTGTTTCTATTTTGTTATTCTTATTATTATTATTTTTTTTTAATAATGTTTTTAAATTTATTTCATATAAATTTATTTCAATATATATAAATATATATATAAGATATAATTCAATAGAATCTATAAATATATGTATATTTATATGTTATATTGAATTATTAGAATTATATGTTATATATATACAATCTCTTCTATAATTTAGAACAATATGAAAAAATATATAATTTTTCATCTTCCTTCGAGGGGTGACACACAAGTGATCAATTTTCTCTATTTCTTTATCTCCCCGTGAATCGTATGTTTGCAACAACAGGGACAGAATTTTCTCAATTCCAATCGACTAGGCGTATTGTGTCGATTCTTTTGAGTAATATATCTGGAAATACCCGTTGATTTCTTATTAACACTGTTTCGAACACAACTGGTACATTCCAAAATAACCCCTATTCGGATATCTTTACCTTTGGCCATGAACCTCCTTTGTGTTTTTGATTCACTTAACTCTTCTATTCTTCTATTTTACGATTCGAAGCAAAAAGGAATAAAAAATCAAAATAATAGAATAACTCGAAATCCAATTATGAAGGATCTCGTTCCAATCAATAATCAATATAGTCAATATAATATAAGTTAATATAATATAACTATAAGTTATAAGTATAGTAATTATAAGTATAGTAATAATTAAGTAATACAATGATTTCTAACTATATTTAGAATCACAATACAGTATTTCTGTTTTCATTTAAGTATCCTATATGATATTCTTGCCCCGCCTTAGACATTCCATTTCTATTTCTGGTCTCACCCTATTATTTAATAGATTAAGAGAAATGGAATTGATTATAAATTTATGAATTTCTTATTAATTAAATTCAATTGAAGCCTGGACCGAATTCCGAGTTTCACTGAGGATGAATCCAACTTTATTCTTTCTCTTTTCTAACTTCTAAAAAAAGAAAAAAAAAAAGAAGGAGAAGGGGGGATTAATCACAGATATTTGATTGTATCTCTAATCTTCTTCACCCCTTCCCGTGTCAATAACTAGAATGAAAAAAAGGGAAATATCAAAGCATCCGGGAATAAACGATTGATCTCTATCAATAGACCTGCTAAAGCACCAAACCATAGAGTACTTACCACTGGTGCTACGGAGAGATATGTTTTTAGATCTCGCATTTTAAATCCTCCTTCTTTATTCTTAATTCTTATTCTTTATTATATTAGAATTTGTAATACATAATCACATATATGATCAGATGGTTATTTAATTAATAACGGCTTGTATTTGTACGCAAAATTCTTAATTCAAATTGAAATGTATAACGATTCATTAGATATTCTTTCTTTTTTTTTTAACAAAAAAAGAGATCCGTTTCTTCTCTGCCCGAGCATTCTCTAAAAATATTCATTTTTTTGTTAGGCGGATTTCAGATGTATATAAGTCTTTTATTATTATTATAATATATGTTATACAATATGAAACTAAAAAGATGAAACTAAAAAAAAAGGCAGGATAATTTATATATTTTATATATATCAACCGAAAAAATCAAGATATGGAAAACAAGACAAAGATTCTTTACAATGACACTGTAAACCAATTGAAAGGGATGTAGCGCAGCTTGGTAGCGCGTTTGTTTTGGGTACAAAATGTCACGGGTTCAAATCCTGTCATCCCTATCCCTAACTATTACCTATCTTATGATCAGTAAGAAGGGATCAATTGAGACCAATTAAAAGTAGACATACATACTCAATAGAAATAGATGGATATTCTATCAATATATATATGATGAGAGTTCTATATATATAGATTCTGATAGTATATGCATGCAAGATGAATTAGGGTCACATAAATCTTTTTTATGATTTATGAAAATAAAGCGCTCTTAGTTCAGTTCGGTAGAACGCGGGTCTCCAAAACCCGATGTCGTAGGTTCAAATCCTACAGAGCGTGATTCCATTCTTGTTAGATCGAGAATGACACTGAAATAATGGAAGAGCAGTCTAAAGTCTTAATTTTACCTCCTGTGGATTAGGATTAAAATAAACAA